ATAAAAAGACCCACCTGTCATATAATTATTGTAGTGAGGGATAGCTCTAAAAAGAAAACGGATCAGGATATATATTTAGAAACAAAGGATCAATGGAAAGATCCTATAATAGAGAGATATTTGGAGAAAGAGAGAGAAAAAAAAGAGAAAGAGAGAGAAGAAAAATATGGGCAAAAAAATAAATCCCCTTGGTTTCCGACTTGGTGGGGAAAACCAAAAGCATAGATCCCTTTGGTTCGCGCAACCAAAAAATTATTCCATAGGTCTCCAGGAAGATGAAAAAATACGAGATTGTATCAAGAATTATGTACAAAAAAATAGGAGAATATCCTCGGGTTTCGAAGGAATTGCACATATAGAGATTCAAAAAAAAATCGATCTGATCCAGGTCATAATCTATATTGGATTTCCAAATTTGTTAATAGAGGGTCGAACACGAGGAATCGAAGAATTACAGATCAATGTACAAAAAGGATTTCATTCTGTGAACCGGAGACTTAACATTGCTATCACAAGAGTTGCAAAACCTTATGGACAACCTAATATTCTTGCAGAATATATAGCTCTACAATTAAAGAATAGAGTTTCCTTTCGAAAGGCAATGAAAAAAGCTATTGAATTAGCTGAACAAGCGGATACAAAAGGAATTCAAGTACAAATTGCAGGACGTATCGACGGAAAAGAAATTGCACGTGTCGAATGGATCAGAGAAGGTAGGGTTCCCCTACAAACCATTCGAGCTAAAATTGATCATTGTTCCCATACAGTTCGAACTATCTATGGGGTATTAGGCATCAAAATTTGGATATTTGTAGACGAGCAATAATGGGCCTTTCTTTGCCATTCTATCCAGTGATAGAACAAAAAACGACAAACTATTCTTTTTCCCTTCAATGAAAAATGAGCAATTCTAATTCTATAGGGTTGAATAAAAATTGGATTGATCATTTGGTAGAATTGCTATGCTTAGTGTGTGACTCGTTGGTTTTTCTTTAGAGTTGGGATTCAAAAAAAAAGGACTGGCCCCTAACTAATAACTATAGAACTTAGAACCAGCTCATTGCTTCGTATTATCGAGATCCAAGGAACCAGTCACTATATGATGTGTCAATCATATAGTTGTAGCAACTGAAATCTTTTTTCCATAAAGGAAAAATCAATCTGATTATGGATTGTGAAGCGAAAATAGAGGGATGTGGGTAAATGGAAGGACGAGAGAAAGAGAGAAGGAGAATATCAATGGTATATGATTCCAATATGTATGGTCTATTATGAATCATCTCATAAAAGGCAGTGTGATAAAGCATCAATACTGATTCGTCCATAATTAGATGAATACGGTTCATAGGAAAAATACCAATAATAAAGAGCCTCGAGTCAATAGAGACTGAGGAGATTGACTTGGGAACGAACTTGAATTGAGGAGCTCCATTGCAGAGTTCAGGCCTAGCCATTAATGGAGAAGCTATGGGAACGACGGAACCTGTGACTGCAGAAGATTCTATTGAAAACGAATCCTAATGATTCATTGGGTGGGATGGCGGAACCAACCAGGAACCAATTGATTTATTCTGAGAGGCCATGGGTTGACCCTACGAATGAAACAAATATTGAAAGAGTAAATATTCGCCCGCGAAACCCTTATTGAATTGCAAAATTTTGGCCGATTCGGTAAAGGTCAAGGATTCGTTATAAAAATAAAGCAAAGGCATTATCTTCTATATATAGAAATATACGTCTAGCTATATATACAAGATATACAGATTCCTACGTGACAGATTCAATATCAATAAATCCCATGATTTAGTGTATTATTCAATAAATACATGTGTATCTGTAATATTATTGAATCGTTTCATTCGCGAGGAGCTGGATGAGAAGAAACTCTCATGTCCGGTTCTGTAGTAGAGATGAGGTTGAGAAACAACCATCAACTATAACCCCAAAAGAACCAGATTCCGTAAACAACATAGAGGAAGAATGAAGGGAATATCTTATCGAGGCAATCATATTTGTTTCGGTAGATATGCTCTTCAGGCACTTGAACCCGCTTGGATCACATCTAGACAAATAGAAGCAGGGCGACGAGCAATGACACGATATGCGCGCCGTGGTGGAAAAATATGGGTCCGTATATTTCCCGACAAACCCGTTACAGTAAGACCTACGGAAACCCGTATGGGTTCGGGGAAGGGATCTCCCGAATATTGGGTATCTGTTGTTAAGCCGGGTCGAATACTTTATGAAATGGGCGGAGTATCGGAAACTGTAGCCAGAGCAGCTATTAAAATAGCTGCGTGCAAAATGCCTATACGAACGCAATTCATTATTTCAGGATAGGGATGTGGAACCGAAGGGGTATTTATGATGAAAAAAACAATCGCGGATTTCTTTATTTCTGGACAGACAATATTTCTTTCTTTTTTCCTTCGACCTTTGCATTGAAAAAACAGATTAAAAAAAAAATGATATGATTCAACCTCAGACCCATTTGAATGTAGCGGACAACAGCGGGGCTCGAGAATTGATGTGTATTCGAATCATAGGAGCTAGTAATCACCGATATGCTCATATTGGTGACGTTATTGTTGCTGTAATAAAAGAAGCAGTGCCCAATATGCCTCTCGAAAGATCAGAAGTGATCAGAGCCGTAATTGTACGTACATGTAAAGAACTCAGACGTGACAACGGTATGATAATACGATATGATGACAATGCAGCAGTTGTCATTGATCAAGAAGGAAATCCAAAAGGAACTCGGGTTTTTGGAGCGATCGCTCGAGAATTGAGACAGTTGAATTTCACTAAAATAGTCTCATTAGCTCCTGAGGTATTATAAATACTAGTAGATGAGACCATGATATAGTAGGGTATCTGAAATGGATCAATTAGTAGATTTTGTTTCACGCATATACTTTTAATAATTCATAAATAAAGAATCAAAAATTCACATAAAAAAAAAAACGTAACATGTTGATTATATCAAAATTAGGAGGCACCAATAATTATAGTTCGTCATGGGTAGGGACACTATTGCCGATATATTAACTTCTATAAGAAATGCCGACATGGATAAAAAAGGAACAGTTCGAATAGCATCTACTAATATGACCGAAAGCGTTGTTAAAATACTTCTACGAGAAGGTTTTATTGAAAACGTTAGGAAACATCGGGAAAACAACAAATATTTCTTGGTTTCAACCCTGCGACATAGAAGAAATAGGAAAGGAACATATAGAAATATTTTAAAGCGTATCAGCCGACCCGGTCTACGAATCTATTCCAACTATCAACGAATTCCTAGGATTTTAGGTGGAATGGGGATTGTAATTCTTTCTACTTCTAGAGGTATAATGACAGATCGAGAAGCTCGACTAGAAGGAATTGGAGGAGAAGTTTTGTGTTATATATGGTGATCCTTCTGGTATCCGAAGTTGATCCGTAACTTCCTATTTGTGAAAAAGGAGAGGAAAGACGGGTTGTTTAATATCACTCCTCCTCCATTAGTTGATACTTCAAGGGGGTTACCTGGAATGAAAGAACAAAAATTGATTCATGAAGGTTTAATTACTGAATCACTTCCCAATGGTATGTTCCGGGTTCGTTTAGATAATGAAGATCTGATTCTAGGTTATGTTTCGGGGAGGATCCGACGAAGTTTTATACGGATACTACCAGGAGATAGAGTAAAAATCGAAGTAAGTCGTTATGATTCAACCAGGGGACGTATAATTTATAGACTTCGCAACAAAGATTCAAACGATTAGGTGTAGGTGGATTTTTAAACATTCCTTTCGTGGGAATACAATTGAGGTTCAAAATTTCAAGAGACTTATTTTCTTCCAAGGAGTAGATTCGGAATTAAGGTAAGGAATAACAAATATGAAAATAAGGGCCTCTGTTCGTAAAATTTGTGAAAAATGTCGACTGATCCGTAGGCGGGGACGAATTATAGTAATTTGTTTCAATCCGAGACATAAACAGAGACAAGGGTAATCTTTCTAAAAAGAAAAAGGGATTTTCTAAAGGACCCGATGGACAAATAAAGGATCTGTTTTGATATGAAATGGATATATCCGTATATCTCTGACTCATATTTATGAGATGATAAAATATGACAAAACCTATACCAAGAATTGGTTCACGTAGGAATGGGCGTATTGGTTCACGTAAGAGTGGGCGTAGAATACCAAAAGGAGTTATTCATGTTCAAGCGAGTTTCAACAATACCATTGTGACTGTTACAGATGTACTAGGTCAGGTGGTTTCTTGGTCCTCCGCTGGTACTTGTGGATTCAGAGGCACAAGAAGAGGGACACCATTTGCTGCTCAAACCGCAGCAGGAAATGCTATTCGTACAGTAGTGGATCAGGGTATGCAACGAGCAGAAGTCATGATAAAGGGTCCTGGTCTCGGAAGAGATGCAGCATTACGAGCTATTCGTAGAAGTGGTATACTATTAAGTTTCGTACGTGACGTAACCCCTATGCCACATAATGGATGTAGACCTCCTAAAAAAAGACGTGTGTAGAAATAAGAATTGAACGGATTTCAAGAGAAATAAATGATTCAATGATCTGAAAAAAGAATAATATTATTATGGTTCGAGAGGAAGTAGCAGTATCCACTCGGACACTACAGTGGAAGTGTGTTGAATCAAGAACAGACAGTAAGCGTCTTTATTATGGCCGTTTCATTTTGGCCCCGCTTATGAAAGGCCAAGCAGATACGATAGGTATCGCAATGCGAAGGGCTTTACTTGGAGAAATAGAAGGAACATGTATTACACGTGCAAAATCTGAAAAGGTACCACATGAATATTCTACGATAGTCGGTATTGAAGAATCAGTACATGCAATTTTAATGAATTTGAAAGAAATTGTATTGAGAAGTCATCTGTATGGAACTCGTGACGCATCCATTTGCGTCAGGGGTCCTAGATACGTAACTGCTCAAGATATCATCCCACCACCTTCTGTGGAAATAGTTGATACTACACA